CATGTTTGTACACTCTGTTCTAGATCAAACAATCGTAGTAATTTACAGTTTATTCGGATTATGGTTGGTTAAAAAAGAAATCGAATTAGGAATTTGAATTTGAAAGTTGGGAAGAGACTTTTCTTTTTAATGAGCTAAGCCAATAGAATGAACCAAACAATTTTTGTATCATGAGCTTTGTACCGCGAACATCGAACATCACTTAGATGGTCTGTAGAAAGTCACGTAATTTAGGGGGGAAATGCAGAAATATATAAATGAGAGGAAGTCGGATTCTATTTGTACTATATCTACTATACATCTTGTCTATTCTCATCCTTTACCCCCCAGTTTCACTAATTAAACTTTTTCGAATCCGTATAAACAATAAATAAAAACGAAAAAAACCAAACTCCTTCCCACCCTACTCTTTACCCATCTATTCTATTTTTTATTCTATTTTATTTTATAGGTGGGGTATATCTCTCGACACCTAGAGAAATAAGTTACGTATGTGCAGGATCTAATAGATCCATATCCATTTTTTTTTAATGGATACTCATCCAAATGAATCATGTGCCAGGAACCAGATTTGAACTGGTGACACGAGGATTTTCAGTCCTCTGCTCTACCAACTGAGCTATCCCGACCATTACCTACGCATCATCTACTCATTTTATTTGAAAACTGGAGTCTATGTCAATTAAAAAGGTGAAAGGGTATTACAAAGTCTTATCTAGGCCCCGTAATTTCCTAGATCTTGAAAAGAAGACTTTGTATGTAAGTCTTAGTACGAGTAATGATATGTGTTGCGGATCATTCAAATGAGTGGAGTACTCCTTGCTCAAAGCTGTTGATGTATAATTTATATCACAAGACTGTTGATAAGATCAAAAATTGGCTGCTCGAATACCTTTGTGGAGGAAGCGACCCATTTTTGATTTGAACCGTTAACAAAAAAAGAGGATAATTAGTTAGCTAATCAAAAGCGCTTTTTGGGGATAGAGGGACTTGAACCCTCACGATTTATAAAGTCGACGGATTTTCCTCTTACGATAAATTTCATTGGTGTCGGGATTGACACGTAGAATGGGACTCTATCTTCATTCTCATCCGAAGGGTCGGTTCTTCAAAAGATCTACCAAACTGTGGAGTAAATGCTTTTATTAATTTAATAAACGAATATTCGATTCTTTCTTCAACTTGGAATCAATTCACAAAAATTCTTCCATTTTTTTCATATTCATAAAATAAAAATTCGGGTCGTCATCAATATTTTTGCCTTTTTTATTTATTATATCATAGTTACGTATACCCATACGTTTCTTCTTCATCACTTTTGGAGTTTAGATCGAAAAATTCTTATAACATATTACAACGCAAGACAGTCAATTCCGTTTGTTAGAACAGCTTCCATTGAGTCTCTGCACCTATCCTCTTTTTATTTCCTTTTGGAAAGTGGGAGTTGGCTCAGGATTGCCCATTTCTTTAATTCCAGGGTTTCTCTGAATTTGAAAGTTATCACTTAGTAAGTTTCCATACTAAGGCTCAAACCAATTAAGTCCGTAGCGTCTACCGATTTCGCCATATCCCCTCTTTTTTTGTATGCTGAAAGATTTCAGCGTGATGTACTTTCCCCCTCTTAATCCTTTTATTTATGTCGGAACCTTTTAATTCTCTATATAAATTGAATTCATATACTGAAGGGAGTTTCATACTTTTTTGTTTTGCCTATTTTCTTTCATTTCTGGTGGGAGCTTATATTTGATCTGGGCCAACTAGAAAGAATTCTATCGCTTTTTTATCTTCAATTCAATATAGATGGATATCTATCACTATATATAGGAACCCTTTTAAATTTTACCTTGAAAGTTGAAATACTCAAAGGATCGATTCTTTTTTTTCTTAGTTTCCAAATAAAGCAACCGGAATGTCTTATTATGATCTGAATTACACCCTTATCTATCATTTTTTTTCTTTGATTCAAATAAAAAATAAATTTTTTTATTTTTATAGATAGAACTCATAATTGAATTCAAATTGAAAAATTTTATTAAGATTATCATAATCTATTTTTATTAAGATTTATAAATAAATAGAAATGGATATGTATATTAAAAATCTAGGTTTGAAATCTATTTATATTCTTTATTTTTTATGATTTATGAATAGTTAATAGCTACGATATGGTTTTTGGAATTATTATGCATGTAAAGTTTCTCTTATGTGAGCCCGCTTAGCTCAGAGGTTAGAGCATCGCATTTGTAATGCGATGGTCATCGGTTCGACTCCGATAGCCGGCTTTTTTCTATTTGTTCTATTTTTTATATGATTGAGGATGTTTCTTTGAAATAAAAGAATAAAGACACCTTTCCTTTTTCAAAAGGTCGATGCTTTCTTATGTCTCGGCAGAACAGCTCAACGGATCTTTTTTCGTATTTGTATTTTCGATGTTTTTTTATATTTTATATGTTGGTTTGTATATTATTCTATTCGTTATTTTTGATTACTTAATTTTTATTATTTATTATATTAAGAAAATGTAATTCCATTCTATGTTTTTGAGTTATTTCTATTATATTTATTTAGATTCTATTCCCCAGAATCTAAATAAATATACAAAAAACTGCAAAATTAAATTAATATATATACTAAATACTAAAATACAATTCCCATAATTATAAAAATTGAACTACTAAAATATATTAAAATTAAATTAATAATTAATAAATGAAATTTAAAATCCAATAATGATAATAATGCGTTTTAATGCGTTTTAATACAAAAACAAGGAGGAACTTCGGCTACGTACATCTTTCATCTCACTTTTCCGTATAGTGCCATTATTCGTTCTAGTCCAATTAATAGAATACTTCAGGGGATTTCGCTTCATTTATCATTTCGTTCAGTTTTAAGAAAAAATTTAAATATCAATAACAATAAATAAGGAGTTTTTATGTCGCGTTACCGAGGGCCTCGTTTCAAAAAAATACGACGTCTGGGGGTTTTACCAGGACTGACTAATAAAAAGCCTAGAGATCTTAGAAACCCATCACGTTCCGGGAAAAGATCTCAATATCGTATTCGTCTAGAAGAAAAACAAAAATTACGTTTTCATTATGGTATTACAGAACGACAATTACTTAAATACTTCCGTATCGCGAGAAAAGCCAAAGGGTCAACAGGTCAGGTTTTACTCCAATTACTTGAAATGCGTTTGGACAACATCCTTTTTCGATTGGGTATGGCTCCGACTATTCCTGGAGCCCGCCAATTAGTTAATCATAGACATATTTTAGTTAATGGCCGTATAGTAGATATACCAAGTTATCGTTGCAAACCCGCCGACGTTGTTATGGCGAGGGATAAGCAAAAATCCAAAGTTCTCATTCAAAATTATATGGATTCATCGCATAGTGAGGAATTGCCAAAACATTTGACTCTTCAACCATTCCCATATAAAGGAGTAGTCAATCAAATAATAGACAATAAGTGGGTCGGTTTGAAAATAAATGAATTGCTTGTCGTAGAATATTATTCCCGTCAGACTTAAGCCTACCTAAATAAAAGTGAAATAAAAGGGTTTAGAATCGGACAAATTAGCCAAACTAAATTGATTTAAGATTAAGGTAAGGGTTTTTATTCGGATTTTTCACACTCATGTATCATAGATCGACAGAGGTTTTTTGATTTCTTGTCGACCTTATTCCATTATTTTACATATCGCAGTAATTAAATTAGAAAATCGATCGATCGAAAACTAGAATATATATAAAGATAGAAAGAAGGATCTATCTCTTGGTTAATTTGTTACGGCCGGCGCTGTTGCTGAGTTGAGTGAAGGTACGGAAAGAGAGGGATTCGAACCCTCGGTAAACAAAAGTCTACATAGCAGTTCCAATGCTACGCCTTGAACCACTCGGCCACCTTTCCTACACAACAATTATGACCCAGGAACCGAATGAATAGCGAGTTATTCCTATTTTTTTGGGGGGGGGGGAGGGGGGTTGACTAGGTAGGGCACAACCAACCAATTCTAACTAAAAAAATATCCCATTTTTGATAAAGATCTTTTCAAGGCTCGGGGATTCAAACAAAAAAGTTTTTCTTGGTAAAATTTAAAAGATCTATTTTTCATATTTGCGAAGATGCTGTTTACGCCCTTATCTGATATGATATTTATACGGGATTAAATCAATGAATTGTAAGGAATCAACGGAGTGATGGGTTTCTTTTTTTTAGACTACGATTAATGGATATCTTTGGATTATGATTCCATTTAAACGACGATTCCATAAAACTTAGAAAATGCAGTTATCTGAAAGTTTTCACCGAAAAAGATGATTATTTCATAGATCTTTTACAAATACCTGACCCATCCTGCCTGGGGCCATTTGGTTGTATAGTGTCTACTCACTATGCACATAACACAAACAAAATAGATGGTTATTTAGATTATAGAATAATTATTCGCCTATTTCCCCCTCCTCTTTGGATCCTAATCCAAGCAAAGTGAATCGATAGGAAAAATGACTTGATTGTTCAGCTTCGATGAAATAGGACTAGTTCAGCCGTTCGTATATTACAGGATAACTTCGAATTGTCTCCAAAAAATTTTTTATTCCTTCAAAAAGGAGCAATTTGAGTCTTTGAATATGAGTAGTAGTAGAGGGTTCACATCTTTACATTTTGTTGTTGATTGATATTGAATTTATTTATTTTCTTTTTTACTGAATTTTTTTATGCTATTTCGTATTGTACAATTCCTTTCTTTGTAGGATAATTTTCCCCCTAGAGGGAGAATGAAAAAATTTTTAGAATGGATTGGTACCTATGCCTAGATCACGGATAAATGGAAATTTTATTGATAAGACCTTTTCGGTTGTGGCCAATATTTTATTACGAATAATTCCAACAACTTCGGGCGAAAAGGAGGCATTTACCTATTACAGAGATGGTGTGATTTGATTCTTTTTTTGACCCCAGTCTTATTCTTATGAGAAAGAAAAAAATCTACGCTTCTTGAAGGTGAAGTTTAGAAATAGAACAATTCCTTCTGTCGTGTATCCTCGATTAATGCAGCCTCATATGCTTCAACTATCCGTTTTAGTATTGAGCGAAAGGTTACACCTATTTATTGGTTCTGTATTCCGGGCCAACCCTACTATACTAGTTCTAATAGGCAGCATTGGTGAAAAGCACTACACCTAGAAATCAACAAGACTAAAGCTTTGTTAAAAATGATTTACCTCCCCCCTTTTTTCTCTGGGTTGGGGCTTAAAAGAGTGGTTGGGACAACAAATATCCATCTCGTTCGTACTTTGAATACCCATATAACCATCAAAGACTGTTGAAGTGACTAATTCCTGAAAATTAGGGGGCGTTGAGGACAAAGAAATTGTTGGAGTTACCATTTCTATCTAGTACAAACACGTTTGATGTTAACAAAAGCTCCCACGCAGGAAGGTTGGCTAGAAATTTCATGCAAAAACACTAGCCCCGCTCAATTCATAATGAAAATAATAGATACATGGAATCAAAAACGAATGAAATATTCTCATTATGCATAAAAGGGAGGAGCCGTATGAGATGAAAATCTCACGTACGGTTCTGGAACGGAGATTCGTTTTTCTTTTAATCGAATGACGACCGTAACGGATGTCAGCCCAATCCGAAGGAAATTATGCAGAAGCTTTACAGAATTATTATGAAGCTATGCGACTAGAAATTGATCCCTACGATCGAAGTTATATACTCTATAACATAGGCCTTATTCACACAAGTAATGGGGATCATACGAGAGCTTTAGAATATTATTTTCGGGCACTAGAACGAAACCCATTCTTACCACAAGCGTTTAATAATATGGCTGTGATCTGTCATTACGTGCGACTATCTCCACTATAGAAAGATAAAAGTAAAGAAAGAACAAGGGCTCTCTACATATGCATCGTCAAAAACAACGATTTTTATGAGCTGTAGCAAGGAACTAAACTTCATATGAGTCGAAAATATGAATAAATAAGATATGCCTAGATACTTTATTCTATGGATAAAAAATCGAATTGATAAAGAAGAAGCACCGTAAAGATCAATTAACGAGGTTTGGTTTGGGCCAATACAATAAGAACTGCTTACTTCTGCCATACATAATATAAGATAGAGAAAGGTTAGTAATCTGCTTATGTAATAGAGGCGATCCACAAAGGTATTGAGCAGCGGTGTAGGATCAGATCCCAAAGATAGTAAGGCTTTTTTCCTGCATAAGAAAGCCTTTTTCAAAGATTCTATATAAATATGAAACCGAGATAGTTACCTTGCAGAAAATGTTAACGAAAAGAGGAAATGCGCATAGCATCCTTTAGTTGTTTGAAGGTGGGATAAAAGATAAAACAAAAATGAATTATATTATAAAAAAAATTCAAGTTTGAAACTCATGTAATTAACCTCTTTTGGTTAACCCGAAACCGAAAAGCGAGATTGATCTATGATCAATCTCCTTCCGTTCGGTAGATAAAAAAAATGGATACCAAAAGAATTTACTGTTGAGCCGTATGAGTTAGGAAACTCTCAAGTACGGTTCTAAGGGAAGGAACCCCCTATTCCGACCGGGGAGAGCAGGCCATTCGACAGGGAGATTCGGAAATTGCGGAGGCTTGGTTCGACCAAGCTGCTGAGTATTGGAAACAAGCGATAGCGCTTACTCCGGGTAATTATATTGAAGCACATAATTGGTTGAAGATCACGAGGCGTTTCGAATAAAAAATTTCAAATGGGTGATATTCCATTTGTTTTAATGTTCTATCTATGAGTAAAAAAATAGGATCGGAAGAACCAATCAAAGAATTTAATTCTATCCCTTCTAAGAGCGTTTGTCGAGTATTTCGTATGGGTAAAGAATAAACAAATAGAGTAGAGACTAGATTTCTTTCTTTTAGATTATTAGCTATTAATTAATTAATACTAAAAAAAAGAAATACTTTCACTTGAATTTGACTGATTTATTTCTATTTCTTTATAATAAAAAATAATAAATATAAAGAAATAGAAATAAATCAAAAATACCTTCAAATAACTATATATTAATACGAATTACTAGAATCTCTGTAAAACATTAAGTAGTTCCGTCTAAGACCTTATAATTTAGGTAGGAATAACAAAAAGAGCGTTTTTTTCATCAATCCAAAGTCCAGAAAGGTTTTAGAATAAGAAAAAAGGTCCGTTGAGCGCCTCGCGGCTATGTCATAATAGATCCGAACACTTGCCTTAGATCGACTTCCCGATCATACTTGTTCTAGTGAATAACTAAAGAAACTAGAGAGATGGGAAATAGAAGATAAAGAAACTAATTTGAAATATCTCTCAGAGGTTCATTACTTGACGCTTGGCAGGTCTCTTTGTATGTCGTGTCCGGAAAGAGGAGGACTCAATGATTATTCGTTCGCCGGAACCAGAAGTAAAAATTTTGGTAGATAGGGACCCCATAAAAACCTCATTTGAGGAATGGGCCAGACCGGGTCA